CATTAAGAACTTTTCATACCGGTGGAGTATTCACGGGTGGTACTGCCGAACATGTACGAGCTCCTTCTAATGGAAAAATAAAATTTGATGAGGATTTGGTTCATCCCACACGTACCCGTCATGGGCATCCTGCTTTTCTATGTTTTATAGACTTGTATGTAACTATTGAGAGTCGAGATATTCTACATAATGTGAATATTCCAACAAAAAGTTTGATTTTAGTTCAAAATGATCAATATGTAGAATCAGAACAAGTGATTGCCGAGATTCGTACCGGAACGTCCACTTTTCATTTTAAAGAGAGAGTTCAAAAACATATTTATTCTGAGTCAGAAGGAGAAATGCACTGGAGTACTGATGGCTATCATGCGACCGAATATCCATATAGTAATGTTCATTTATTACCAAAAACAAGTCATTTATGGATATTAGCAGGAGGTCTATGCAGATCCAATATAGTGTCTTTTTCACTCCACAAGGATCAAGATCAAATGAATGCTAATTCTTTTTCTCTCGAAGAAAGATCTATTTTTGATCTCTCACTGACTAATGATCAAGTAAGACATAAATTGTTGGATACTTTTGGTAAAAAATATAGGGAAATTTTTGATTATTCAAAACCTTATCGAATTATATCCAAGGGTCATTGTAATCTCATAGAGCCTTCTACTTATATTCGTCAAGAGAATTCCTTGGCGAAAAAGCGAAGAAATAGATTCGTGATTCCTTTACAATATGATCAAGAACAAGAAAAGAAACTAATACCCTGTTTTGGTATTTCGATTCAAATACCTATAAATGGTATTTTACGTAGAAATAGTATTATTGCTTATTTTGATGATCCGCGATACAGAAGAAGCAGTTCGGGAATTACTAAATATGGGATTGTCGAAGTAGATTCAATCGTAAAAAAAGAGGATTTGATTGAGTATCGAGGAGCAAAAGAATTTAGTCCGAAATACCAAATGCAAATGAAAGTAGATCGATTTTTTTTCATTCCCGAGGAAGTGCATATTTTACCCGGATCTTCGCCCATAATGGTCCGGAACAATAGTATCATTGGAGTAGATACACGACTTGCTTTAAATATAAATACAAGAAGTCGAATAGGTGGATTAGTCCGAGTGGAGAGAAAAAAAAAAAGTATGGAACTGAAAATATTTTCTGGAGATATTCATTTTTCTGGAGAGGTGGATAAAATATCTAGGCACAGTGGCATTTTGATACCACCAGGAATGGAAAAAAAAAATTCTAAAGGATCAAAAAAATTGAAAAATTGGATCTATGTCCAACGGATTACACCTACCAAAAAAAAGTATTTTGTTTTGGTTCGGCCCGTAGTCACATATGAAATAGCTGATGGGATAAATTTAGCAACACTTTTCTCTCAGGATCTCTTGCAAGAAAAGGATAATGTCCAACTTAGAATTGTCAATTATATACTTTATGGAAATGGCAAGTCAATTCGAGGAATTTCTCACACAAGTATTCAATTAGTTCGGGCTTGCTTAGTATTAACTTGGGACCAAGAAAAAAAGAGTTCTATAGAAGAAGAGGTTCATGCTTCTTTTGTTGAAATAAGGGCAAATGATCTGCTTCGTGATTTCATCCGAATTGAGTTAGTAAAGTCCACTATTTCGTATACCGAAAAAAGGTATGATACGGCAGGTTCAGGATTTATTTCCAATAATGAATTAGATCGTACCCATAGAAATCCTTTTGATTCCAAGGCGAAGATTCAATTATTTCCCCAACATAAGGGAACTCTTGGTACGTTGTTGAATCGAAATAAGGAATGCCAATCTTTCATAATTTTGTCATCATCCAATTGTTCTCAAATTGGCCCCTTCAATACTTCGAGATATAATAATACGACAAAAGAATCGGATCCCATGACTCCAATTAGGTATTTGTTGGGTCCTTTAGGTACTATTGTACCTAAAATAGTAAAATTTTGTTCATCTTACTATTTAAGAACTTATAATCAAGTTTTTTTAAAGAAAGATTTTTTATTTGAAAATTTTCAACAGACTTTCCAAGTGCTTCAAGTACTTCCATTTAAATACTGTTTCCTAGATGAAAATAGTAGGATTTATAATCCCGATTCATGCAGTAACATCATTTGGAATTCATTCCATTCGAATTGGTGTTTTCTCCATCACGATTCTTGTGAAGAGGCATGGACAATAATTAGCCTTGGACAATTCCTTTGTAAAAATGTATGTCTATTGAAATACGGATCACGCATAAAAAAATCTGGTCAAATTTTCATTGTTCATGTTGACTCTTTAGTTATAAGATCAGCTAAGCCCTATTTGGTCACTCCAGGAGCAACCGTACATGGCCATTATGGGGAAACCTTTTCTGAAGGAAATATATTAATTACATTTATATATGAAAAATCGAGATCTGGTGACATAACGCAAGGTCTTCCAAAAGTGGAACAAATCTTAGAAGTTCGTTCGATTGATTCAATATCGATGAACCTCGAAAGAAGAGTTGAAGGTTGGGACGAACGTATCCGAAGAATTCTTGGGATCCCCTGGGGATTCTTGATTGGAGCTGAATTAACCATAGCCCAAAGTCGTATCTCTTTGGTTAATAAGATCCAAAAGGTTTATCGATCCCAGGGGGTACAGATCCATAATAGACATATAGAGATTATTGTACGTCAAGTAACATCAAGAGTTTTGGTTTCAGAAGATGGAATGTCTAATGTTTTTTTACCCGGGGAACTTATTGGATTGTTGCGAGCAGAGCGAGCAGGGCGCGTTTTGGACGAAGCGATCTTTTATCGGGCAATCTTATTGGGAATAACGAAGTCATCTCTGAATACTCAAAGTTTCATATCCGAAGCGAGTTTTCAAGAAACTTCTCGAGTTTTAGCAAAAGCTGCTCTACGAGGTCGTATTGATTGGTTGAAAGGCCTGAAAGAGAACGTTGTTTTGGGGGGGATTATACCAGTTGGTACCGGATTCAAAAAATTAGTACATCGTTCAAAGCAAGACAAAAACATTCATTTGAAAATAAAAAGGAAGAATCTATTTGAGTTGGAAATGAGAGATATTTTGTTACACCATAGAGAATTATTTTGTTCTTATTCCCCAAACACTTTCCATGAGACATCAGACCAATCATTTACGTAATTTCATTTACTAATTCCTAAAAATAGGTTCATTCTTTTTACTTTCACTCTCTGGTCCAATTATGGATTTCGTAATCAATGAAATCAAAAATAAAGAATGAAATTCATGGTTTGGGTCGTAGATCAAAGGTCAATCCTGGTAGAAGGTTCCGTTGGAACAATTATTTATTTCACAAGGTAATGAATCTCTTTGAAAAAAAAAAATAAAAAGAGAAAGTGTGGGAAAATGGGAAGACGATATTGGAACATCAATTTGGAAGAAATGATGGAAGCAGGAGTTCATTTTGGTCATGGTACTAATAAATGGAATCCTAGAATGGCTCCTTACATCTCTGCAAAGCGTAAAGGTATTCATATTACAAATCTTACTATAACCGCTCGTTTTTTATCAGAAGCCTGCGATTTAGTTTTTGATGCAGCAAGTAGGGGAAAAAAATTCTTAATCGTTGGCACCAAAAAGAAAGCAGCGGATTTAGTAGCATCAGCAGCAATAAGGGCTCGATGCCATTATGTTAATAAAAAATGGCTTGGTGGTATGTTAACAAATTGGTCTACTACAGAAACAAGACTTCAGAAATTCAGGGACTTAAGAGCAGAACAAAAGATGGGGAAACTCAATCGTCTTCCCAAAGGAGATGCAGCAATGTTGAAGAGAAAGTTATCTACCTTGCAAACATATCTGGGTGGGATCAAATATATGACGGGATTACCCGATATTGTAATTATCGTTGATCAGCAAGAAGAATATACGGTTCTTCGAGAATGTGTTATTTTGGGTATTCCGACGATTTGTTTAATCGATACAAATTGTGACCCAGATCTTGCAGATATTTCTATTCCGGCCAACGATGATGCTATAGCTTCGATTCGATTGATTCTTACAAAATTAGTATCTGCAATTTGTGAGGGCCATTCTAGTTATATAAAAAATGGTTGAATATCTTATCATTACTCTTATCATTAAGAAGAATAAAGAAGAAGATTAGTTTGTTTTTGCTGAATTCTCTTTGATTCTTGCTATTTTGGTTTGCATCTTTTGGAGTTTGAACTATGTTTTGAATATTGAAGAATATTTAAAAGATAAAATGATTGGTATTTTTTTTATGTGATTTCTTGGTATCCGAAATATAAGATTCATAACTTAAATTCATGAATGAACATAGATGAATTGAGAAAGAGATGGTTGAATCAAAATAATTACTTTTTTGAAGTTTGATTTCTGTTAGAGGACAATATGAATTTTATATTATGTTCCATTAAAACACTCAAAGGATTATACGATATATCAGGTGTAGAAGTAGGCCAACATTTATATTGGCAAATAGGAGGTTTACAAATTCATGCCCAAGTACTTATCACTTCTTGGGTTGTAATTGCTATCTTATTAGGTTCAGTCATCATAGCTGTTCGAAATCCACAAACCATTCCGACCGACGGTCAGAATTTCTTCGAATATGTACTTGAATTTATTCAAGACTTGAGCAAAACTCAGATTGGAGAGGAGTATGGTCCTTGGGTTCCTTTTATAGGAACGATGTTCCTATTTATTTTTGTTTCTAACTGGTCAGGTGCTCTTTTACCTTGGAAAATCATAAAGTTACCTCATGGGGAGTTAGCTGCGCCCACGAATGATATAAATACTACTGTTGCTTTAGCTTTACCCACGTCAGTGGCATATTTCTATGCGGGTCTTAGCAAAAAAGGATTGGGATATTTTGGGAAATACATTCAACCAACTCCAATACTTTTACCAATTAATATTCTAGAAGATTTCACAAAACCTTTATCTCTTAGTTTTCGACTTTTCGGGAATATATTGGCTGATGAATTAGTGGTTGTTGTTCTTGTTTCTTTAGTGCCTTCAGTAGTTCCTATACCTGTCATGTTTCTTGGATTATTTACAAGCGGTATTCAAGCTCTTATTTTTGCAACTTTGGCTGCGGCTTATATAGGTGAATCCATGGAAGGTCATCATTGACTAACTTTCGAAATAGTTTTTTTTTTTTTGAAGCTTATCCCAATTCAAGGGGGGGTTCAATATAATCCACTAGGTTGGAGAATAAAATGCAAATAGCTACATGTATGTATATATGAAGAAAGATAGATGAAATTTGGAAGAGAAAGAAGGGTCGGGACTCCTACTACGTATATGTATATGTAATGCCTATGAGTATAAATTCTTATGTATGTTTCGAAGAATGGTTCCAGAATACGATTTAATAGAATAAAAAGTGCAGGTGATTTACGTTATGGAAGAATAAAAGTATATGTTATTTACTAGTTAGATAGTAATTACCCCTATCTCTTTTTTTTTAGTCCACTGCATTTAGATGAATTTCCATATCAGTCCTTTTTCTATTTTGTCTGTGATTGTGAATTGAATGAAAAATGAAAGAGAAAGAATAGAATAGTTTCTAAACAAGGAAACGCAATGACTAAAACTGTATACATATTAGATAAGGTAGAAAGTAAAAACGGTATATCGAAGTAGTTCTGACAATTCAGTAATATTCTGAATTCCATTTGGAGCTTTTAGTTACTTCGACCCGATAGATTTTGGTGATAAAGATCAAAAAATAAAAAATAAGTGTAGTAAATAGTAAAAGTAGAAGTAGAAAAATAAGTAGATTAAGTACTAATTCATTGGTTGGTTGTATCATTAACCATTTCTTTTTTTGGTGCAAGGAACTTACCATGAATCCACTTATTTCTGCTGCTTCCGTTATTGCTGCTGGATTGGCTGTAGGGCTTGCTTCTATCGGACCTGGGGTCGGTCAAGGTACTGCTGCGGGCCAAGCCGTAGAAGGTATTGCGAGACAACCAGAAGCAGAGGGTAAAATACGAGGTACTTTATTACTTAGTCTGGCTTTTATGGAAGCTTTAACAATTTATGGACTGGTCGTGGCATTAGCTCTTTTATTTGCAAATCCTTTTGTTTAATGTTTCATTTTTCATCGTAGAATAAAAACATAACCATAAATAATAAATTTGAGAATAATAAGCGGAGTGATACAAAAAGAACTCTGTTCTTTGTTAGTCCTATCTATAAGGGGAGAGCTTATGAAAAATATAACCGATTCTTTTGTTTCCGTGGAGCACTGGCCCTCCGCTGGGAGTTTCGAGCTTAATACCGATATTTTAGCAACAAATCCAATAAATCTAAGCGTAGTGCTGGGTGTATTGATTTTTTTTGGAAAGGGAGTGTGTGCGAGTTGTGTATTTCAAGAATAGGTTGGATTTCACCGGCTGCACTTTCTTTATATTTATGTATTCTTTTTTATAGCAGAAATAGGAACAAAGGGTGCATAATCTCGACGAATTACTTCGGAATTGGATTTCATTCAGAGATCATATGTAAGAACCATAGCATTTCGTGACTAATTGATAAATGAACTTTGATTCTCTTCTCTATCAACCAATAATGTTGAGGTCTTTTACATGGTTAAAGATAAATTGTTTGAAGTCCAGGCACAGCATAGTATGGTACTCTTTCTACCGCTACGTTAGTAACAAAAAGGTTTAAAGATGATAAAAAAGGAATAATTGGGAATTTATCCGATGTAGAACACTCATATGGATAAAATTATTTGAACCATTAACTGGAAAGATGGGTATCTCCCCCCCTTTTTTTATCCACTGCCGAATCGACGACCTATGTATTCTATTTGTATAAAAAAGAGAATTTTTTGGATAAAAAAATTGAAATCTCATTCTAATAATAATGATAATGAAGTAATGAAGTTCCAAATTCTATTCAATTATATATTATCTATTATAATTTTGATCTAATTTATCATAGCATATAAAGAAGAAAGAATAGAATTATTTTTTCTTTAAAATCTTTTTTTTTTCTTTTTGGAAATAAGTTGTAAATAAAGAACAAATAAAGAAACAACTTTGCTGACAATTTTTTATTTTTTGTCTGGTCTGAAGAGTCCTCCTAAGATTCTGATGTTAGATCAGTTTCAATATACGAACAGAAAAGAGAGGATAGGCTCATTCCGTTCAAAGATATGGGGAATGCCCATCAATCAAAGAAAAGATAAAAGAAACAATTGAGCGTGAGAGCCAAATGAATCGAAAGATTCATGTTTGGTTCGGGAAGAGATATGATAGTTGTGAAATGAATGGAAAGATAATCTACTTTCATTAAATGATTTATTAGATAAGCGAAAACAGAGGATCTTGAGTACTATTCGAAATTCAGAAGAATTACGTAAAAGAGCCATTGAACAGCTCGAAAGAGCTCGGGTTAGATTACGGAAAGTGGAAATCGAAGCAGATGAGTATCGAACGAATGGATACTCCGAGATAGAACGAGAAAAAGTAAATTTGATTAATGCTACTTGCAATAG